TGGATCTGCGGTTGGGCTACTACCAAATGCGTATCGCGGAAGGAGACGAGCCAAAGACGACCTGTGTGACAAGCAAGCAACCTTACTAATAAAGGGGCGTTTTATTTGGTTATGCCTTTTGGACTCACCAATGCCCCTGCCACGCTCTGCACCCTCCACAATGAGCTATTCCACCCGTACTTAGACGACTGGTAGTATACTTTGATCGTGGGCTATAGCTATCCGTTAAACTACCACGTTAGCCACCTCCGGACCGTTTTTAAGGTATTAAGGAAGAATCACCTCTATGTAAAGAAAGAGAAATGCTCCTTTGGACAGACGGAGATCCTATTCCTAGGGCATTGGATGGGCATCAGAGCCATCGAGGAGTGGCAAGCACCTACCAAGGTGAGTGAGCTAAGATCTTTTTTAGGGCTCGTGAACTATTACCGAAGATTCATCGTAAGTTACTCGAATAGGGCTGCTCAACTAAAAAATATCCTAAAGAAGGACGTAAGGACCGATCATGGCACTGCACTGATCGGAAGAGTGTCAAAGAGCTTTTGAGGACCTAAAGCAGGCATTGATTGATGACCCCGTATTGCAGTTGCCAGATCACACTAAGCCATTTGAAGTACACACCGATGCGTCAGACTATGCCATAGGCGGTGTGCTAGTATAATAAGGTAACCCAGTAGCATATGAGAGCCGAAAGCTCAATGAGACCGAAAGGCGTGGTCCAAGAGAAGGCAATAGTGCACTACTTGAGAACGTGGAGGCGGGTCACGATTTGTGGTCAAGACGGATAATGTGGCGACGAGTGACTTCCTGGCCCAGAAAAAACTCGCGCCAAAACAGGGACGATGGCAAGCAAGACAAACTTGCCAAGTTTGATTGATATGGTGCTAGAGTATAAGCTTGGACGGACCACCCAGGTCGCGGATGCCTTAAGTAGGAAGACAGAGCTGGCGGCATTTAAGAGTGAGGCAGTGGCAGCCACCAGCAGGGTCACGAGTACCCTACCGCATCGTATTCGAGATGGGCTAGGGACCCGCGAGAAGCCCTTTGCACCAAGCTAAGGAATGCAAAACTCGGCTTGGATCAAGGATGGGCTCTTGGTCACAAAAGGGAATCTACTCTTTTTTCTTCCAAAACCTTTCTTTTTTCGGTATGCCGCTCCGCGAGCAAGGAGTGCCGCGCACGAGCGGAGCGAAAACAAAGCAGGAGAAATCCTTTGATTGCGTATTGAATATAGATCCATGTCTTTCTTGTTCCACTAGCTAGGACCAAATTATCACATGTCCGTTTCGTTATTACAACCTTATTTTTTGATGTCAAAGACCAGAAGCTACGCGCAAATTATCATTGGATCTCGGGTGTTCTTAACAGCGATGGCTATTCATTTAAGTCTTCGGGTAGCACCACTAGATCTTCAACAAGGTGGAAATTCTCGTATTCCGTATGTACATGTTCCTGCGGCTCGGATGAGTATTCTTGTTTATATCGCTACGGCTATAAACACTTTCCTTTTCCTATTAACAAAACATCCCCTTTTTCTTCGCTCTTCCGGAACCGGTACAGAAATTGGTGCTTTTTTTACGTTGTTAACCTTAGTTACTGGGGGGTTTCGGGGAAGACCTATGTGGGGCACCTTTTGGGTGTGGGATGCTCGTTTAACCTCTGTATTCATCTCGTTCCTTATTTACCTGGGTGCACTGCGTTTTCAAAAGCTTCCTGTCGAACCGGCTTCTATTTCAATCCGTGCTGGACCGATCGATATACCAATAATCAAGTCTTCAGTCAACTGGTGGAATACATCGCATCAACCTGGGAGCATTAGCCGATCTGGTACATCAATACATGTTCCTATGCCCATTCCAATCTTGTCTAACTTTGCTAACTCCCCCTTCTCAACCCGTATCTTGTTTGTTCTGGAAACACGTCTTCCTATTCCATCTTTTCTCGAATCTCCTTTAACGGAAGAAATAGAAGCTCGAGAAGGAATACCAAAACCTAGTTCACTCGCCGAGTCTTTGTGCATCCATGGCTGAATGGTTAAAGCGCCCAGCCTAATAAAGGGGCGAAAATTCGTAGGTTCGATTCCTGCTGGATGCACTTGGAACGTTCAGTTCAATCGCTGCTCACGGAATTTAAACATATAGCTCACCCTTATAGCTTATGGGGCACTTCACTCGCTCAACACTCGTTCAAAACATCCACTCGTTCTTCAGGAAAGAAAAGGGATAGATGACTGAAAATCCCGCTTAGAGATCGCAACAATAGTCAGAGTAGGAGTTCCCATCCATCATTTCCCCCGTTTTACCTTCAAATTACGGTTGATCCGTCGGATTGAAACCTCCATTAGATTCGGCAACTAAGGACGAGATTACCATCTACTTATGAAGTACCTAATGTTCTCCTTTAATAAGGTCGCCTTGACCGGGCTGGGCTCTTCACCGTATAACCTTTACCCGAAAAACTGGAGCACAGCTATACTTTCATCGCTTTCACTAGAACCAGAGTCATAGGGGCACTTTTTTGTTTTGCCTTCCTTAAGTCCAGGAGGAAGGACTCCCTATGTTTTTTCGTGGAGCGCAGAATTTGCCTTAATCGGCGAGAGTATATACAATCTATGTCACTGGCAAGAGCATGATTGAGGGCTTTATACTGTAGTCTGTAACTCTTCAATTGGTTATTGGCTCTACCCCTAGCCCCTTCATATTCCGCATCCTGCTGCTTCTTTGCTTGCTTTTCTCGATCAAGCATTCCTGTGCTTAGCAAAGAGGTAGTAGCATTTTTTTTGACAATAATGAAATTTTCCGGATAAGCCGGCACAGCTCTTGCTTGCTGTCTGTATGTGATAGGGTCTGGTCAACTGCCCGGCCACCTCTTTAGCTCATCTCTTGTCAACGCTAGCACTTTTTAATAAATGATGCCATTCCCGACTCGCGAAGTGAAGCTCAATTTCTATTCATTACTTCAGCGCTAAGATGTAGAACTGGATCGTATATGGGATCAAGAGATCTTCAATCTGGAATTCTCTTATATATATTATATTGTAACCCTTCTTAGTGAGAAATTATTCTACAGACTATGTAGGGGAATGCACGCACTATGGGGACTCCATAAAAGAAATTTTTTTAGACTTAGGAAATGAAACTTCCATTCAACTATAGTCGAGAGGAAATAAGTCTCGGCGGGCACTAAAGGGGAAGCTTAGAGACGGAATTCAAATATAAGAATAGAGGAGTACGCGGGGGGTGAAGTAAAGATAACTCTAGCAATATAGACCGTTCCTTAGCACAAGCGCTAAGCGATAATAATACCTGCTTCCCATTCATTCTTTTATAAGGATGCTCTTCGGCTGGTCAATAGGGCGCGTCCCTTTCGCTTCTGTAATAGAGGCGCTGTAATGGGCGCGCTTGGCTAACGCATAAAAACCTTGGTCCGCTTTCATTGGTCTAGTCCGGTCATTGCTTATCTCTTTCTTCTCTATCGGGGAATTGGGGGAAAGAGTGCACCAATTAGGGGAGGTGAAAAGGCAAGAAATAGGGAAGTAGAGTAGTTGGCACACGCCGGTCAATCCAGTACGTACGTCGCTTTCGTTCTTTCCATTCAATATCCCATTACCGGTCGCATCTGTTCTATTCAGCCAAGCCAATCCCTTGCTGCTTGCTTCATCCCGCCCTGCCTGGTCATCGGTCGTACCCTATCTGGAATCTGGAATATTATTTGTGTCGGCATCTGTCCCACTGGCTGTTGAAGGTGCTGGCTGATGAAAGACATCCCCAGAATGCCCCCCTCCGTGCCTATCTCACTTGTTTACAGCTCTTATTGGTCTTTTAGCGCTGCTTTCACATGATGCAATATCTAGGCCTCCTGGACCTGTTCTCTCGCCCAAGCCTCATAGCATTCATATTCCAAGCACTAAGTGTATTCCCTGCCTGCTCAGATGCGTCAATCCGCCTATACCCTTTTCCTCGCATAGAGAGCTGTAGGTAGGAGGGAACTAATACTTTAGATAAGGTTCATTGCTATTTGCTCTCCCGCTACGCTAGCACTTAAGAGACTCTCTTAGCCCAGAGTGAGGGATCACAATAAGGAGTAACCAAAGTAGGCAGTACCGCGGTACCAGTCCACGACTACCATTTCTGTAACTTAACTTCCCTGCCCCCTGTCCACTCAGTCTTCTTTTCGGACCTCAAGAGCATTGAGTAAAGGGGGGCACGGGGGCGGGAAGATCTACTCATTCAAAGGCGCTATTTAGCCCTCTATTTATTCTCACAAGAAGAAGAGCTAGTGAAATGGGCCCTTTCTTCATGCCAGCGGGGGAAAGAAAAGAGGCCCGCTGCGAGAGGAGAGAGTGATTCAGCTGCTAACAAGCGCAGGTTTTTCATTAAATGAATGGTTATTCGGGAAACGTCTGTTGATGAGAAGGTCATACATAGTTAAAAAAGAAAACCTGGGGGCGGATTCAACCCGGGCTCCGTTCGAAGAGACGAATAAAGGTCCTTCTCCCCCACATGCTCCTTCCCATGAGCAACTCGGTTGGCTTCGTGAACGAGAGCGCTGATCACCCTCACGCGGGAAGATGAACATTGAAAGGACTGAAAGGGTAGCGACGAAATGTAGATGTTGATTTTTGAGGTCGCGTACTTTAGTTATAATGCCTTCTACACGGTAGAAGCTTATACTTTTCTTTGGTCCCGGCCGACCAAGCGTAACGACCGCAGAAGGTACGGCCGGAGAATTTTTCTCCAAGTCAACAGCATGTCGGGCAGGTCAAAGGTGATCCTCCAATCCGGGGAGAATCGAGAGGTCATGATAACAGTTGACGAGTGAGGCGAGGGGCTTATTCCTCTCAATCGACGAGGGCTTGAGTCCCCTACGGCCAGTACAATGCGCTAGTAGCATCTTCTATAACGCTGGCATCTTCTATAAAGAAAGCTGTCCTGGGGGACTCCGTCTCGTCTTTAGGGACTATATTCATCGTAATTAAGCAATCGTTTCTTGCGTTATCAGTTTTTTGCGTATAATAATTGCTGAACGTACGGCTTGCGGTACCGCTTATGGTACTGCTTGCGGTACGGACTGCTCTTCCTGCTGTTAACAGCGCTTTCCTTTTCTCTTTTGGGGGGGTTTCAGGCCTAGCTTGACGCGGCAGTAGGGACTGCTTTTCTTTCCGTTGCGGGCTGGGATTGCTGTCATGCTTTTAGCTGAGTGCTTTCCGACCGTTTTCTTCCCGAAGTCAGACTACTACCGAGCTCCGCACCAGGGCTCAAACCATGCCTCAAGGAAACAATAGCCCCCACAACCCAAAGGCTTTCCGAGAGATCCGAGAGACATGGTTCAACTAATGGTGCACTATCCTTCTCCCAAACATTTCTCAGCGAAACCAATGAGTACAACTTTTTAAACGGAAACTACGAACAAGATCTTAGAGCTGTCTCAATCATCCACAGCTCCGGGATTAATGTGCTGTTTTTTATGCTGGAGTCATGAATCGCCTCTTTGCACTTTTTTTTTAACCTTTTTTTCCGTGTTCCTCTTTTTAGTAGAAAGCGAAATGAGAATAATGAGAATCGTAGTAGTAGTTCCACGCCCCCTCTCGCCCCTTAAACCAACCAAAAAGGAGAAGGCGCTTTCCGAAAACGATCAAGGCAGGGATTTCCGGTAGTCATCTATCGCGACAATGGATCAACCCGATTTCCAAGCTAGAAGAAATTAACAAAAATTCAAACTTGGAAAGACAGATCTCGCTAAAAAAAGTGGAACTCCAACCATTATCCTTATGGAAACCGCTTGCCACCGGGATCGGCCAGTTGCCCTTTCATTTTGCTTCGGCAATAGATCAAAATAGAGGCAACAAAGCCACCCCCTGGATCGCGTTATTGGATTACGCCGCAAGACAAAGTAGTCGTACAAGGACACTCGGCTTATCAGAGGCAATGGCCTTCGCCTACGTCAAAGACAGCCGATTCGCCCTACTAACATGTCTTCTGCTGGGATTGGGTGTCTGGTGGTACCTTCTGCCAGAGCCCCTATTGGTTTAACCAACGGCTTGCTGCTCACCTGAGTGCGCTAGTGCAATTAAGGTAGTTTACTTGCTCGACCATAGGTAGGGACTCACTCGACCATAGGAGAGGGAGAGGTAGCTTGCTTACTTAGTGCTTGCACTAAGGAAGCCGCACAATGCCAAATGAGGTCTCTGGGCTTCCCGTGTATTCATCCAAATTAGATCCATGATAAAGTTATGGACACGTCCACAAAACCGAAAGTCTTTCGATCCCATCAATGCCAATGGGTGTGCTTAAGAGCTGGTGGCAACCGAATACCTTTCACACCTAACCCGGGCTTTTGCCAACAACCTTTCTTTCAAAATCCACTTGGTGAACCTATCCAAAGTCCAGGAACAGCTACAAAGGCTTCAAGAGACAGTGGCTCGAAGCATTAAGAGGAAATAGAAAGATTCGTATGAAGAGGTCCTCAACCCTTAGATTTGGAAGGAATGAGAGGGCCCACATCAAAGGGTAGCTGAACCTACATAGCGAAAAGGGGGATCCCCTTAGGGCAAGCACTAAGCAAGTAAACTACCTTATTCGCGAGAATTTCCTCCCTCCGGTGCTGTCTCCTCACTAAGCGCTCTTCTTGTCGTTTCAACCTTTCCTTCATATCTAATTTGGCCTGAAGTCTTTCTTTAGCTTGATCAGATAATGGTGCTCCACTTTTGGACATAGAGTTTGATATCACCCAATTCTTCGTTTACTAACGTAGAACTCATACTACGCCAGTAGGGGCTAATCAAAGTAAAGAGAGTCCAATCTCTGAAATAGAGCTTGGTCTCTCCATAGTAGTATAGTATACTAAGGCGTAGGTTATGACTTGATCCAATAGAGTCAGAACACCTTTATATCTAAAAGAAATGGTGCTCAATGAAACGATCCAGATTCCGCACTATGCTGTGGGTTGGGGAGAGAGCTGCTCTGCGAAGCTGGGCGTTCAGTGTTCTTATGGAGGAACCATACTAGAAAGAGAATAGAAAAGGCCTTCACTTCAAAAAAGAGCGGGGGAGTGATGGGCAACCTTAGTCTATATGTTGCTCGTGAGCCGCCAAGTACAAGTCTCGCAACAGTACTGGCGCAAAAGGATCGGTCCTTCACTTGCCGATCGTTCGCGAGTCGAACTCGCTCTCTTGCCACGCCTTTCACTCACTCGCTTGAGTCGGGCTCAATCACTCTTTTTGTTTGGAGGATCGTTCGTTCTTCACTCTCTTTATATTACCCGCGGGGAGCGCAGCAACCAAGGTGCATATTATCATATAGAAACAAGCGAACCGTAGCGATTCGTACTACCGGAAAAGTTTCGCTAACCGGCAGGCAATAGAGTCCGCCGATATGCGCAAGCAAGCGTAGCGAATCACATAGATAAGCCCCTACCTGCCAGCGCGCGTATAGATAGGGCGAGCGAAGCGCGAAGAGGATGGATGTCTGAGCGGTTGAAAGAGTCGGTCTTGAAAACCGAAGTATTGATAGGAATACCGGGGGTTCGAATCCCTCTCCATCCGCGAAGCCATAAGTTATCTCTTGCGTTATCTATAGATAAGAACGAATCGGATCGACTCGACTGAATGGGTAGCTTGTGTTATGATATAGACGGAGGTTCTTGTGTTATGATTTAGTTAGGACTTTGTCTCCCTTTCGTTATCTTCCGCTCCCCTTGTATAGGTTGGGCAAGGGCCGGGTGGATTACCTTTGGGAGCTAAGCCGAAGATCTCGGTGGTCTTGTGAGTGGTTGATAAACTACGATTGCAGTTTTCTTTAGGAAGTCCCATAGCTGTGAGGCTTAACAGACAAAGAAAACGGTGGATACTTCCACTAGTTGGGTAGAAGGTGACGACCCTAATGAATCGACTATGAAGGTGGCTGTTAGCTACATCAGCGCTCAAATTCCTTCATCGTCCCTGGCTTCGATGATCAACCCCTGGCACATTTAGGTTTTGATCTTCGGCCATCCTGATCCTCAGGACCCAACACAATATTATTCATTCTTTTATATTTCCTTTAAAAGATGCAAAAGGTGTTGATACGTCCTATCCACATAGAAAGCTTACCCTCTTCCACACATTATCGGTGGATGCTACAGCCGCTAACACTTTGGCTGCAGGAGGGGAATGGTTAAGTGAAACTCTCGACGTCTTGTTTGGTAAACGGGATGTTTACCCAGGCGCCGTAGTCTTGCCTAACCGTTCGGTCGGAGATACCTTTGTATGGTATAGCAAGCTGTTTAGCTACTTGTATCGATTTGCCACAGTGTGGTTAGATACAATGCGATGGCAGCCGCAGCTTGGCAGGATGGGAATGAAGGGAGAGGGAGCAGGGAAGAAAAGAAAACGGGTCAACATCTTAATGTGTATTTGAGAGATTGTCCTCGGGCTGAGGAGTGTCCACATGAGTTCGTTGAGGTGTCTACACAGGAATAAAAACCTCTTTTATATTCTGTCGAGAGTTCGGATTGCTCCACCTAAGTAGAACGAAAAAGAGGAATTGGAAATTCAAAGGGGGAGCCAGAAGCTTCGCTTCCGGTAGCTTGCTGACTCTCCTAGTTAGAAGAAGGCTCTTTGGCGAATTCTTTAGATCTGGGTAGAGTCTCGCTCAGTAAAGAGAGTTGTAGATTCGTAAGATCATGATAAAGTCCCCTTTACTTGATATTATATTAGTAAAGCTAACGCGCGCTACAACTAGCATAGCAGCCCGCGGAAAAGGCTCTAGAGCCCCTACTCCTAAGTTGGAGCAACAAGCAACGGATTGAGCTGCTAGAAAGCCGTTGCGCGTTAGAACAAGCAAGGGATTGAGCTTTAGAAAGCTTTTTTTAGTATTAGTAAAGGCTGCTATAGACTAATTAATGCAAGCAACAGCGCGAAAGCATTAATTGTCTAAACTAATACAATACTAATAAAGAAAGGAATTATTATCGCTTAGCGCTTGTGCTAAGGAGTTAGCGCTTTAGTTTTCTTGCTGCCCTTCCCGCTGCAGTTGATGGAGAAGCATTGAGCAAGGCAAGGAGTCGAGACAGTGTTAGCTACAATCTCTGCCCTCTTCATCTCCTAGTCAAGTTGTTCCAGTTGGCCGGCTAGGAACCATGGGAGTGAATCTTTATATAATCACATTGACCCATTAGAAGCAGCCTTTGGGGAAGCTATACCATCGGTTACAAAGGAAGGAGGGACGAACCTGCACCAACAAGAGATCTCTTTCTTGTTCCTATGCCGGACCAGCCAACAAAGGAATCAATGAAGTACGTGATCCCAGATCCGGATATTCAACACCACCTGCCATCTCGCCTTTCTGATTATTATTATCAAGAACATTGGCTTCTTCCTCATTTATAGCAGCATTAACTCGTTGCACTTCATGGTCATCCAGACTAGGCGCAACCGAAAACCTCCCAATCACACGCTGTTCTTGATTTTTTGTTTTGATCTGTTTGTGTGACTGGCTTTACACTCTCAGCAGCTTTCGAAGTCTCACCCTGGCCTGCAACTGCTTTCTCCTTGGCTCCATTAGGGTTCGTAGTATCATCCTGCAAAGGTTCTTTGCCTTTATTTAGAACAGGTCTGGCTTTGCATTCATCTAGGCTGTGGCCTCTCATACGACAGAAGGAGCAAGACTTCGGGGGATTCTCGTAAATGATTCGTTGCCAGCGCCCAAACTTTCCCATCCCCAGCCAAGATTGGGCATATCCTTCAAGAGATCAACCAATACGCATACTCTAGCAACACTAGGCCTTGTAAGATTTCTGATTGGGGCGTCCATTGTAAGAACTCAGCCGGAACCTCAATACTGTGTAGTACCCGAAGATTTATTACACGACGTCATTTGGTCTAGTTTAGTGATAGAGGTAGGTCAGCTTGATCAGGAGGGGACCGGCTTTTTATGCGACAAAAGCCTTGTGTCGCAGAATGAACCGAGACTCCTTCTATGCCTATTTCCCTCGGAGATAGACACATTCTTGTACTAATACAAAGAAGGCATATTCGGGGCCAAAAAGATAACTTCTACTTATTGGGACCCTACTAGGGGAGGCCTCACTCTATTTAGATTTATGCCTGGCCGCAGGAAGAGCGAACTAGTCTCTTAGACAATTAGTAGGGCACCCTACTCTTTCCTGTAGGAACAATAAATAGCCGACTAGTCTGTTACACAATCTTATGGTATATCTGGTTTCTTTCCTTTATGCTCTATCTGGTGTAGAATTTCTTTCCCTAATTCCCCTTGTTAGCGCAATAGGAGTTCCTTCTGGATCGACTGCCGAGGTCGAAAGGACATCAATTGCTTTCTTTCCTTTATGCTCGTATCGCTTAACTCCAGCAACATCAACTCATCCCCCGCCCAACTCTTACACAATCAGTTGTGGAGGACTCGGATAGGTCCCCCTCTTCTGTATATTTTAAGTAACTCGGAGATAGAGCTAGTATTGGACCACGACCTTTACTTTATTTGACAAAACTAACCTCACATAGATTTCTTGCAAGAAATGGGCCGATACAAGACATTCCTACGCGGGAGATAGCCCAAGAGAGTAGATTTGCACGTGGAAGAAATCCATATAATAGTATGGCATAATCTATGATTCAGATACTCAAAAAATGACCAGACTATAGAGCACTTATCTCACCTTGAAATAAAGGAAGGTGGGCAGATACGGAAATCCTAACAAAACCAAACGCACGCCTACTCTCTTATTTAGAACCAGCAAGGCGCTTTGCTCGGTCGGAGATAGAAGGCTACTTCCCTGCCCTGAGAGGAGGTATCGGAGACAAAGACTCGAAAAAAGCCTCTCTTTGTCCCACTTCTGAAATCTAGTGTAAATCTCCCCCTCTCCATGAGTGGAAATGCACTCGATCTGTCCATCCTCATACATTATTCTAGTAAGGCAGCGCTTTTAGTATGATGTTTCGGTACATTCTTCCTAGACAGGTTTTCATACCTTAGATGCCCTTCTGTTCTTACTAGTACTTGATTTGACGTGACAGGCCTCACACTGACGAGTCTTCGGCTATAGAGAAGGCCCTATGAAGTAAATAGATAGACTGAGATCTGATCAGAGGATGCTTCTCGTTCATGCCACGGAACGGATAGGAAAAAAAATTGCTTACTCATCGACGATGGGGATCGAACCCTTTCCCAAACTATGGATAACACGGGACAACCAGCTTACGGTCAAGGGGGAGCGGCATTCTCGGGCTACCCCTGCCTTTTGGATAAGCGTACCAGTAGCGGCGTCACAGTCTCCGGCCTCGGTTCCCATAATCAAACTACCCTCGATCTCAACCCCTATTTTAAAATAAAGACTCTGACTCCGCTGAGAAGGATTCTCGTGCCAACTATTATGTTCAAAGACAGGCCTCAACGTGACTTTAAAGCGATTATTCTCGATTGAAATTTCCATAGATAGAATAGAAATTAGGCCATCTCCTCAGAGGCGGCTTCGGCTGCGTCTTTGCCTATTCTCATCTGAGATAGCGTCTCATGACACCCATACCAAAAGAAGTCGTTGACCCAGCTACGATCAGCACTTCCCGCAGAATGAGAAAAGGGCATCCCGAAGAGTCTTTATTTTAAAATAGGGGTTGGAACCATAAAGAGTAGCATTCGAATTTATGAGTTGGCCCCTAATAGCCCCGCTTCCAGACGGCGTACTCTCGACTTTACGCATTCATTCCTTCATCTCTTCGGGCGGACTCTTGAGATTTCCTCCCAAACCACGAAAGGCGTTGAAAGATAAGAGCCCTACTTTCTTGATCCATCTATGGGGAATCCCCTATTAGGTTAGGCATTGGGGGCCTCCAAAGAAAGACACTCAATCCTGTACAAAACTTAAACGTCCCATTATCAGCGTCCCATTCTACGCAATTCAATCCTTTCCCATAAAGGGAGGACGCTTAGTGACTGGAACAAACAACTTCCCTGGGGGGGAATGCCTCAAAGAGGCGACAAAGTCAGATGTCCTATAATCTTCAGCGACTCTTAATATTCCCTCGTGGAACTTTGTTGAGCTTCTGCTGCCTACTCTATCTATTAGCCTCTCATTCTACGCCAAATGCTATTATGGGGGGACCGATAAACCAGACAAGCTGGCTCGAGAGACCTCAACTTGATAGGGAAGAAGCAGAAGAACCCCTCATCTTCGTCTTAACGTCAGATAGTGCCATAGCAGGGACTCCTACTATCATATCAAGAGAGGGGTGGAGAGCGTGAGCCCATCTATTTACATACCTGCTATTTTATTGCCCTACTTCTTTCTTTTCTGGTAGCGAGAGTGATGCTGAAATACCCTTTACATTACCACAAAAGACCCTTTACATGTAGACACCCTTATAGACAAATAACGATATCATGTGGGGGATACGCCAGGTTCACCAGGTTCTACCACAATTAATAACATGCTAACGAGCGTAATAGCTAAAGAAGGGCATAAGGAAGAAGTTTCATACCGAGCATACGAGGCATACCTGTAAGACCTTGGCTAAGAGGCCTAACGTAACGTGGCTACTTTTTCTATCCTAGCGTGTCTAACGGTCTAAACGAGCTAAACGGTCCAAACGAAGCAGTTTCAGATGCATTTCGAGTCCTATTTTAAGGCACATAAGCCCATGGAGTTCTAATGCCAGTTCCCAGCGATCCAGTTAGAGGAGTGGCAGTTGTGGGAATAGCAGTATCTTTTATATTTTCAATAGACCCAGTATCCATATTTGTATAAGTTCCAATAGAGAGATTCAAAATAGGACCAGGATCCTCTCAGGTCACCAGCAATCCTCCCGTCACCACTCAGAATGCAGTTTACATCACCATCCCAGAGTCCCAAGAGGGTAATCAGGATGACAAGTTGAAGAAAAAAGCCGAAGAAAAGAAGGTAGCCAATCAGCTAGAGAGCTTAGAAGAAAAGGTCAAAAGCCTACAGGGGATCGACTCTTATGGCAGTACCAGTTTCTCTGACCTATGCTTTTCCCGGATATGAAACTCCCCCACAAGTTCAAAACTCCAGACTTAGACAAATATGATGGAACAGGCTGTCCTTTTACCCATTTGAAAGTCTATTGTGGAGAAATGTGTTTATACGGCGATAATGAAAGACTACTCATCCAGCAATTCCAAAAAAAGTCTGACCGGCCCTGCTCAGAGGTGGTTCGTCCAGTTAGACCACAGCCGGATCCGAACATGGTCTAACCTAGCCACTTCCTTCCTGTCACAATACAAGTTCAACACTGAAATGGCACCGGACCGATTCGAGCTCCAACGTATGCAGAAAAAGGGTAGCGAGTCATTCAGGGCATACGCCCAACGATGGAGGGAACTCGCAGCACAGGTCAAACCCCCGATGGTTGAAAAAGAGATGGTCGGTGCTTTCCTCAACACATTGAAAGATCCATACTACTCCCACCTTATCGGGCACACTACGTCAAGTTTCGCAGACCTGGTCATAGTAGGTGAGCGAGTGGAAGATGGAGTCAAATCAGGGCGCCTGGTTGACATACAGGCATTGCAGTCGCTGCTGGAACAGTCAGGAACGAGCACTATCCCGAGGAGGGTACAGACCAAAAGAACAGAAACCGGGCCGAAAGGAGGAGAAGTTCAGGTCATCACCTCCGCCCCGTCTAGAAATGACCATCCACAAAAGCAGAGAATATACGTACAGCCATCCACTCAGCAGCCCCTTATATTATCACCAGGACAGGTTCAGCAGACTAACCAACCTGGGATTCAGATTCCTCAACCACAAGCACCAACAGGAGAAGGCACGAGACCTAATCCATCACCTCCCAAAAAGGAACAAAGAAAGTTTGATCCAGATTACTATCACATGGGAAGTCCAGGTCATACGACTGACAGATGTTTCGCTTTAAGACACAAGATCCAAGATCTCCGAGAACAACACCTGCTACGCTTTGAACTTGAGAATTGAAAACAGAGAATGATCTCCCTGAAATCAACATGGTTCGCTCGGCAGGCCCCTCAGAATCGAAACCATCTCAGCCCACTGGCACAACACAACATAAGCCAGCATTCACACTTACTGCTCTTGCCCCTCAAATCAAGAATGGAACACTTCGGCCCGCTGCAGCCTCTGAATTCCCCATCATCGCCTACTCTTTGGATGGATCACCCATCTATCAAGGGAAGACTGAATCAGGCCACATATGGTGGGACATCTGCGACTGTGATGATTGTTTCCAAAATGCACAAGAAACTGATCTCGAGCTCGAAGCCGAGAGAGAACGGAAGCCTAAGCCGAGAAAGAATAAAACTTATCAGCAAAAATGACGGGAACGATATGAAGCAGGAGATCCTGAGGTAGACCTTCTCGGAGACCCATCAGGAAAGTTTGATTATCTTGTCCTTTACCCGAGAAGAAACATGGCGGCTCTAGCTCCACCTCCAATGATACCTCATCCACAGTGGTCCACTGACCCTCCCACTGGGCCGGGCCCCATGATGCGTCTACTCACAGAAGTGACCACAGCTGTCAACTCTATACCTTGCGAGTCAGTGGAAGAATCACCTCCAGAAGACCCTGACCAAAGCTATCGCATGATCGAAATGCAAGAGTATATCGAGCGGCAATGCATGAAGCGGAGAAGGGAAGACTTTCGGGATTTAATCATTTCACATGAGCGCAAAGCTGATGAAGCGGCATCCTCTGGTAACAGAGCCCGAAGTAGGAAAGTTCGATCCATCCCAACTCATTACACCTCCGCGAACTCGTGTTCAGCTAAAGATTAAGGAGGAAGAAGGTTTGCCTGAAATCTCCATGATAACCTCAGCAAAGCCGAAGGCAACAAAACCATGGAATGGGTTCCAGTGGACAACATTGTTAAACATGGCCCTTCAACTCCTCACCCGCTGAAAACTAACACTTGAGACAGATATGGCGTAGACACGGCTAGAGATCGATTGAGGACCTCCACCAGCCTAGCTAATAGATAACTTCTCTCTTCCCGTTATCACCCTTACTTGAGTGAGGAACCCTTGCGAATAAGGGGTCCGAACGGTACCTCATTCTCTTATAAGAACCCTTCTTCCTTCACTTCACTGAAAGCCTAATAAGGGGGCGGATAAGACTGAAAGAAGGGTTACATCCGGGGTGTGCTCTCCTGTTCTCAATGATGTTAGGCATCCGGGTGCGATCAGGTAATAGAAGTAGTGAGACTCGAGGGCAACTATCAGGCTTCTGTTCTAGCAGTACCATCAGGGGGCGTAGAATACAACAATCAGGCAAAGCTAGAATCAGGCTATTGGCTAACATCAGGGTATAGAGGGCGAAGAGGACTAGCAAAGAAGTGAATTCCTTTCCCTGTGCTGTGGTCGAGCAAGTTCTGTTTTAACATCCTGCTTGACTGAACTCGTTATTCGTTCAACATCTTCCTATCCCTATGTGGTTGTCAACGAGAAGGCTTATGGATAGCATAAGGATGGGCTACGCTACGAGACAGCAGAAGGGTTACATCCGGGAGTGATCTACGAGAGTTCGCACATAGCCTTATTAATATTCCTATCCCGGTGCTCAATAAGGTCCGGGGCATAAGCTGCTTCCAGAGCAGAGGTTGCGAAGCTAACAAGCCTACAAGCCAAAGCAGGGGCAGTGTGTCGAGATAAAAGCAATAAAGAGCTGAGGAACGAAGAACCGCGGGTGGAAGCACTAGGAGAAAGCTAAATAGTTCAGCGCGCAATACAATAAGGCTTATGTTACACAGATGGGGATCCCAAGGAGAGGGCTTTACTAATAATAGTAAAGGTAGGGGACCGAGAATACAACAATCAGGGTTGTCGTAGAGTAGATCAGGCTCTCATCAGACCTAAGATGCTGCTCTTACCCTTAGTGGTTCTCAACTAGAAGGAAAATTAGTTGATCTGGAGTTGTCGTAGATAAGGGGGTCAGGAATCAATGATTCTTGCTTCTGACTTTCCACGATTGAAGTGGAAAGGGGGCCGCCGATGCACGTCCGAACCAGCGACAAAGACAAATCTGCAGTTCTAAATAGGAAAGAAAGGAATCCGGTCTCCCCCCTGAGGGTAAGAAAGAAGGTCCCGATTGTAGGGTCTGTAAGATGGTATGGTTGCAAGCTAGCAAGACAATAAGAGAGAGTTCCCCCTATCAAGGAAGATGGGTTTTTTCTCTGGTGCTTTGCACTCTCCTTAATGTACTTACAGCTCAACGTTGTGTTGTCTTCCCTAAGTAAGGTAAGTAGGACCAAGGAAGCCTATCTCCCCTTTCTCATAATAGTGGTGAATCTCAATCATAGAAACAAAATGACCAGGTTCCGTTTCTGTTTCTATGCCTATTTCTCTGTACAGAAAAGATGAGTTTAGTTACCTTGATGATACCACTTCCAACTCCAAATCCAAATCCAAAACATCTCAATACTGGTACAAGTGGAAAGTTTAGACCCCGGCCAGGTCAAGAAAGTGATTTTATGATATGAGCAAGCCAGAAAGGGGAAGTGTAACCATAACCTCTTTTGAAGGCAAAGCAAGTAAAGCCAGCAAGTTCTGACTTCCCTTTTTTTTTAGATCCCTTGGATGTGGCTAATTTGTCTAGTCCCATCGAAACAGTTGAATTGAAGTCCTTCCTTATCGATGGGATATTACCTCCTGTATTAGCATATTCCATTCTAGCATATCTTATTTCCAGTAGTACATAAAACCCCTGAGTCTGTGGAAGCCAGTGAGGCTAGTGAAGAGGGGTATCCAGTTACAATTACAGTTTTAGTTGCTTCTCTCTTCCCTGCGTTTTGACTAAGGGCCTAAGGAATACGTTTCATACCAAGCGTACCTGAACTTACGGGAGACTACGAGTAATAATACTAATAGATATAAGGTGTCTACCAGTACTAGGCCTAGCATATTTTCTGTAGTGTAAAAGTCTTTCATGAATCTTACTAGCAACTATAGTCTTGTTGGGAGCCCTCGTAATCGTCTCTGACTCGCTAACCAGTAGCAAAGTCCCATTTTAATATGTCTAGTCTTTCTCCCTGTCCTGTAAGTGCTCTTGTAAGGGTGTAAGCGAATGAGCAAATGAGCTCTTTTTTAGACAGTTCCTTCCCCTCTAGAGTGCCGCTTCCTTGACAGGATTCAATCCCACCGGAATCCTCTGAGTCTGTCTGTGGCGGAAGGATATCTAGTTTCAGCAAGGGACAATCCATACAGTGAGTAAGCGGGGAAAGCCAGTTTAATCCTGTCCTTCTGCTAAGCCTTTCTATGGCGATCCATTGTATAAGGGTTAGAGGGAGGAAGTGCTATAGATGTGTTAAGCAAGTGAAAAAGCCAATTAGAGATCCATTTAGAGTTAGAATCTCGAATCGAAGCCTTTTTGGTAGTTTAGGCAGGGTCCTTTCGATTGAGTGCAAGATGGTAGCGATCATTTCTACCGCTTCACAGGCTCAGGCAAACAACGGCGCCAATCCAACTAATAACAAGGGTTCAATCACCAGGCTCACAAGAGTCGGGGACAGAACGAGGGAGGGACACAGCGGGCACAAGAACCTGCCTTGTAGTATCATCACAGAGATAAAGAAAGGCCAGAGACCCCATGGATGGGGAAGGGGTGAATCGGCACACCTACCCGACCCATCTATGCAGAGCTAGGTGGCACGGCACGGGACCCACTTTTTTTTAGGGTCGCACAAATCGAGGTAGCATGTCTAGTGGACGAGGGCGAGGAACAGATTGCACTCGATGTCCCTTCATGAACGCGAAGGTTTTCTACCGAATACGAAATTCAAGTACCGGGCGGGGAAGCGGAGGCTGCCACTATGGATACGGCAAGGAAGCGAAAGCTCACTCGACCAAAGGAAGAGGCAGCGAAGAGCGGGCTATGGTTTCTCAGCGGAGGTTCGAAAGCCAGTTGCACTTCCAAATAGAGTTCTATATCTAGTCGCGAAAGAGCAAGTGGTTTCTCCCGTTGATTACGTCCCAGGGAATCGCTCTTATAGTAGGAGGTTTACTATGTCCCCAACTTCTCTTTATTAAGAGACTCGGTTGTGTACTATAAAAGAAATGGATTGTACCACAAGCGCTGATCCCAAAGAAAGCAGTTGGCTCTTCCTGCATCCATTAGCATGCTTAATGGTAGCATGGTCTTCTCTTAGGTTTCTCTTGGATTCGGAATGGGAGCTGCACGTTAGCACTTTTGACTTGACTTTCTTACTTTTCCGGCATAAGAGGTCTTGTCTCTTTACTGTCCCGGTCCTCTCTCTTTGCTGTTTTAGCGGAATAAGCAGTCTTGGTGCTTTGGGCCTTGCACTAGTCTGACTGTGCTTTCCTAGCCAAAGGCTATTCTTGATCTGATTTTGCCAGTAAGAAGGGCATCCAACAGACAGAGTGATGCTTCTGTCATATATTATGACATGATAGTCTATTATTTCATTTTGTAGGAATCCATATAAATGTTTGGCTTAGTGTTCGTATCATAATCATAAGAGGGTGTTTTCTTGCAATTGAATCAAAAGGAACTGTTCTTACCTCAAAGGGAGTGCAGCCAGCCTATCCATCATAACATAATATAGGAAAGTAAGCCCTCTCCCTTGTCAACTCCGAACGAATGCTTAGTTAGCCGTGAATGAGAACTCTTCTTGCTTGTTGGCAGGTAGCTCCATGTAAGGTTAGCTCGAAAGCGAGTTCTTACTCTTTGACCTGAGGGGAAGAAAGCTGTGATTACCTGGGGGTGAGGTTTACTTTCTTTCTTGCTTTATTCTCCTAGTTACTTCTCCACTTAGTCCCTTTTTCGCTGGAATCCCTACTTCCACATCTTTTATGGGTGATTCTTTCTCATTGGTTTCCTATTGGGGGGTACCTTTACCAGTTAATAGATAGATTGTCCCTGGTTCTATCAAAGCAGCTTCTTCAAGCCTGGTCTTTGGTCTATTTGTACTCTGAATTGGGGAAGAAAAAAAAATTATAGGAGCGTGCATCTTATATTCGATCGAACTACGATCTACGAGTACGACTTAAGTACTCACTAAGAAAGGTGTCAAGGGACTTTGCAGCAAAATAAGAAGCCCTATTGGTGTGCCCCACTCGGGGAAAGCACGAAATAAAGAGTACTATAAAGTGACTGATTAGGATTGTTTATAAGGGCAGTGAAAAGAATATGACTAGCCTTTCTTCACCCTTTGTTTGGGCATTAGTCTTTTCTAGCTAGCTTGACTCGATGCTTGGTCACTAGCAAACTTGTCCCTCCGCGCGCGGATCCATTCCCATTTTTTTTTTTTTTTTTTTTTCTAAGGAGTTATATAGGCCCACTCGACTTCTCTTTTCTTTGTCCAACCTGATGCCTGAACTTCGAGGCGCTCGGCTGCAGCGAGTGCGGAAGCCCAGTCCTTCACTTATTGGCAACTCTAGCTCCGCCCACTTTTTGAGTCCATGAGAAGAAGAGTCGATCCTTCTCCCCCATCTCGGTGACGTCCAAGATCGACGGTTGTGAACTGCTTCACATAGTCCCGAACCGAGCCTGTTGAGACACATTATACTCTGACGGGCAAGGTACTCTACGTTCTCGGGAAGGAACTGAAGCTTCCACTCTTCCCTCCCTAGTCTTGATAGTGCAACGTCCCGCCTCTATGTCTCTGTCGTCGCATAGCATCGCATCATCGGTGAGGTACATGACGCCCGTACTAAATTTCGATTCTTTAAACAAAAGACGGGATTTCTTGTCCATTTCTTTTTTCTCTGTCTCCTGTTGTGTTGCTGGCTCGAACAGCTAATTGCGTAGTTTATAGTGAGAACAAGCCTTTCGGATGACAGCTTTGGTAAGAGAGGGCACGTGCTTTGAGATAGCTAATCCCTCTGAAGCGTGAGCTTGCAAAATGCTAACACTTCGATTGCGTGATTAGGTTTGTGTGAAGTCATGAAAGTGACTCAAAAAGAATCGAAATTTAGAAGATTGGATCTTTCCGTCAAGAACTGCTTGCTGTTCAGGTTTAGGAAGAAGAATGTATGTCTCTATTTCATTTGAGTTAGCCGATATTGCAAGCAACCTCTACCGGGAAAGCATTAGATCCCGCCGAAGATCGAGTTGGAAGAGCAGAGAGGATCTCTCTCAGCTCGATGGCTTCTTTGCCAAAAGTAGCTATAGCTAACGCTACGAGGGGTTCAAAAACCTTGTTACCTTTTTGATATGGGTATGACAGAACCAGGTTGCTTGCGACGGTTGTTTACAAATCTCCCGGTGGTTCCGCTGTAGCATGGTTGCGATCCACCATGCCCCATCCTTCTAGTGTACGAGTGCTGCTTTGCTGCTTCTTGGCCTCGCTCTTGCTTTGCAAAGATGGGTCGCAGCCTGGCACTCTCAGTCCCAGATATTCAATATCCTGGAGCCGGCACTCCTAAACTAAATCAGTTAAGCGGCTTATTGCAATTGTCTTGCAAGCAACCGTAGCAATAGCAACTGAGCCAGCCAAACCAAGCGAAAAACCAAGAAAGCCGCGGCAACAAGCATTCTTGATCTTGTGGGGGACTTCCATAAGGAGAATTGTTATGAAAGAAAGCACTCCATAAAGAACTAACCCGAAGGCGCTGACATGGTGGGCGAGTAAGCCGGCTCAACGGCAGGCTTCTCTGGTGGCGGTATCCCTTACCTGACATCAGTTATCAATCTTTCTTTTGGTCCCGCGGTTGAGTTCTTTTTTATATAGATAGTCGTGTGATTACTTTCATTTTATAGAGTTTCATCTTATTTATCAGAAAGCTAGCGAGGCCGCATCACTAGAGCACTAGCGGAAGACCTATCTTTTCTATTATATTTAAATTGGAAGTTGGCATGCACAAGCAAGAAAATGGTAGCGTCTAACACGCAAGGGCCTTGCTTCTTTAGGATAAAAGCCATTCTTTTTGGCTTAGTTTACTGCCAGAATTCGGAAAGATTATTGGTTCTTTATGAGCGATGGACTGAAAATGATCTGATTGGTCTTGTTAGGTAGCTCAGCTACAGCTATTGAAATTTAGCTATTGCTATTGCTGTTATGAAACAGGAAGTCTACCCAGAGTTGTTAAATCCTTTCATTCTGAATGATTGCATTGCGGATTGTATTGCAATTGTCTTGCAAGCAACCTAGCTTGTTGGGTGGGCACGGTGGGGCGTCGCTTTATTTAAAAGTGAAGGAGTTGCCCCTCCGAGATGAAGGAGCTGTTCGTTCGCCCCAGGTTCTAAAGAACCAGACTGCTTCACTCCAGGCCCGAAGTACTGTGCTATGCTATCCCCCCGCGTAAGGTTTTAGAGGTTGGGGGCACTTCCGGGGAACGGGCCGTGGGCGGGTAAAAAGAAGAGAAGGAACCCGACTTCCCGGGGGGACTGTTCTAGTCTTAGGTAAATCGATTCAGAGGTTGCGCCCTCAATACGCACAAGAATTGTGTTTTAGGGTGAATCACCTGTGAGGTACGAAAAACGGACGTATGGGCAGACTTTTCGTCAGTAGATCACACCGAGCGCTCTTGGTCAATCCTCCGAATGAACAAGCAGACCAAGGAAAGTAAAGTGCTCGCTTATAGTCACACCTGTACCTGTCTTTAGCCCCTGCTCAAGCGTCCCAGCCCTTTTACCGCTCCGTGGGGGTTTGACTACTCAGAAGAGTTAGACTTGGCTTATACGGGCGGACATGTTGTATGGAGATGAGTGTATGGGAGTTCCGATAGAGGGTGGGAGTTTAGAGATTCGAAGACGTGTATCTATCCGTACGAAGCCAGGGATGCGTCTGCCTTTGCAAGTGCAGGTGGGTATGAAACGACCCGTGGTTCAAGAGAAAGGTTTCGACGCTGCGGGATTGGCACAAGGCTTTTTGTGGTGGCCTCTAGTGCAAGAAGGAATGCAGATGGGGCCTCAGTAAGCCCTTGACAGTACGTTCGGTTTCTTCTCCCGTCGATTGAGGGCATTGGGTAAAAGGGGAATGGGTGATCGATGAAAGAAATCGACTCCTCAGTCTGATAGCGGTCAGGTCTTATGGCTGTCGGGCAATCGCTCCTAGGCCGTTGAGCATGCCGGTAGTCAATTAAGAGTTCGGAACGACACTAACACATCGGAAAGTTAGCCGTACCGGCTCTTCCCGGCTTCCTAGCTTAGTTGGTAGCTGACCTAACCTACGCTCATCTCACTCCGGCCTTGCTTCTTAGCGCTCCCTGGAATGAAATAGTCTGGTTTGATAGAACCAGGGACGCGGGAACAGACTTTGATATTCTACGATCTGATCTCGTCTATTTAAAATCGTCTTAAATCGGAGTTCTCCCGAACAGCTCCTAGTCTTAGTTAGCTCTCCTAGCTGCACTAGAATAACTATTTATTATAGAAGAGTATGGCATCAGTCAATCTTCTTTGCACGAGCATTGAGAGAGAAAATAAATAAAGAGTAAGCAAGTAAACTACCGCGTGAGTGATATCTTTACTGAGGTTTTTCCTACCTCCCCTAGCGGGGAGAATGCCTTACTTGGAATCTCAAGCATTCTTTCTTCTTCACTTGCACAAAGCCCTTCTGTC